AACTTAAAATCTTTTCTGGAGATATTCATTTTCCTGGAGAGACAGATAAGATATCCAGGCACAGTGGCATTTTTATACCACCAGAAACGGAAAAAAAAAATTCTAAAGAATCAAAAAAATGGAAAAATTGGATCTATGTTCAACGGATCACACCTACCAAGAAAAAGTATTTTGTTTCGGTTCGACCTGTAGTCACATATGAAATATCCGATGGGATAAATTTAGCAACCCTTTTCCCTCGGGATATCTTGCAGGAAAAGGATAATGTCCAACTTAGAGTTGTCAATTATATCCTTTATGGAAATGGCAAGTCAATTCGAGGAATTTATCACACAAGTATTCAATTAGTTCGGACTTGCTTAGTATTGAATTGGGACTGGGACCAAGAAAAAAATGGTTCTATAGAAGAGGTTCATGCTTCCTTTGTTGAGGTAAGGGCAAATGATATAATTCGCGATTTCATAAGAATTGAGTTAGTCAAGTCCACTATTTCGTATACCGGAAAAAGGTATGATAGGGCAAGTTCCGGATTGATTCCCGATAATGGATTAGATCGCACCAATATCAATCCTTTTTATTCCAAGGCGAAGATTCAATCACTTAGCCAACATCAAGGAACTATTGGTACGTTGTTGAATCGAAATAAGGAATGCCAATCTTTGATAATTTTGTCATCATCCAATTGTTCTCGAATTGGTCCATTCAATAGTTCGAAATATAACAATGTGACAAAAGAATCGGATCTCCTAATTCCAATTAGGGATTATTTAGGTCCCTTAGGCGCTATTGTACCTAAAATATCGAATTTTTATTCATCTTACCATTTAATAACTCATAATCAGATCGTGTTAAAGAAATATTTGCTACTTGACAATTTGAAACAGATTTTCCAAGTACTTCAAGTACTTAAATACTGTTTAATAGATGAAAATAGGAGGATTTATAATCCCGATCCATGCAGTAACATCATTTTGAACCCATTCCATTTGAATTGGTGCTTTCTCCATCATGATTATTGTGAAGAGACATCGACCAAAATTAGCCTTGGACAATTTATTTGTGAAAATGTATGTCTATTTAAATATGAACCACACGTAAAAAAATCTGGTCAAATTTTCATTATTAATGTCGACTCTTTAGTTATAAGATCAGCTAAGCCTTATTTGGCTACTCCTGGAGCAACTGTTCATGGTCATTATGGGAAAATCCTTTACGAAGGAGATACATTAGTTACATTTATATATGAAAAATCGAGATCTGGTGACATAACACAAGGTCTTCCAAAAGTAGAACAAATCTTAGAAGTACGTTCGATTGATTCAATATCGATGAACCTCGAAAGGAGAGTTGAAGGTTGGAACGAACGTATACCAAGAATTCTTGGGATCCCCTGGGGGTTTTTGACTGGAGCTGAGCTAACCATAGCCCAAAGTCGTATCTCTTTGGTTAATAAGATCCAAAAGGTTTATCGATCCCAGGGGGTACAGATCCATAATAGACATATAGAGATTATTGTACGTCAAGTAACATCAAAAGTGTTGGTTTCAGAAGATGGAATGTCTAATGTTTTTTCGCCTGGAGAATTAATCGGATTGTTGCGAGCGGAACGAGCAGGGCGTGCTTTGGACGAATCGATCTGTTATCGGGCAATCTTATTGGGAATAACAAGAGCGTCTCTGAATACTCAAAGTTTCATATCCGAAGCAAGTTTTCAAGAAACCGCTCGAGTTTTAGCAAAAGCTGCTCTACGAGGTCGTATTGATTGGTTGAAAGGCCTGAAAGAGAACGTTGTTCTGGGGGGGATTATACCTGTTGGTACCGGATTCCAAAAATTTGTGCACCGTTCAAGGCAAGACAAAAACATTTATTTGGAAATCAAAAGAAAAAATCTATTCGAGTTGGAATTGGAAATGAGAGATATTTTGTTACACCATAATATTTTGTTACATCATAGAGAATTATTTTGTTCTTACGCGGCAAACAATTTCCATGAGACAAATTTACATGAGACATCAGAACAATCATTTATGCGATTTAATGATTCCTAAGAGCGGATTCATTTTAACTTTAACTATCTTTTAACTATACTGGTCTGATTATTGATTTGGTAATAAATAAAATAAGTAATTAAAAAAATTTATGGTTTGTGCCGTGTATCAATGGTCAATCCCCGGTAGAAGGTTCCATCGGAACAATTATTTATTTCAAGGTACCTCGTCTCTTTGTTAATAATAAGAAAAATAAAAAACAAAAAGGAAGTGTGGGAAAAAATGACAAGAAGATATTGGAACATCAATTTGGAAGAGATGATGGAAGCAGGAGTTCATTTTGGTCATGGTACTAAGAAATGGAATCCTAGAATGGCCCCTTACATCTCTGCAAAGCGTAAAGGTATTCATATTACAAATCTCGCTAGAACTGCTCGTTTTTTATCAGAAGCCTGTGATTTAGTTTTTGATGCAGCAAGTAGGGGAAAAAGCTTCTTAATCGTCGGTACCAAAAATAAAGCATCGGATTCAGTAGCATCGGCTGCAATAAGGGCTCGGTCTCATTTTATTAATCAAAAATGGCTCGGTGGTACGTTAACGAATTGGTCCACTACGGAAACGAGACTTTATAAGTTCAGGGACTTAAGAGCAGAAGAAAAGATGGGGAAACTCAACCGGCTCCCCAAAAGAGATGCAGCAATGTTGAAGAAAAAATTATCTACCTTGCAAACATATCTCGGTGGGATCAAATATATGACGGGATTGCCTGATATTGTGATCATCGTTGATCAGCAAGAAGAATATACGGCTCTTCGAGAATGTGCCATTTTGGGGATTCCGACGATTTGTTTAATCGATACAAATTGTGACCCGGATCTTGCAGATATTTCGATTCCAGCCAACGATGACGCTATAGCTTCAATTCGATTGATTCTTAACAAATTAGTATCTGCAATTTGTGAGGGTCGTTCTAGCTATATAAGAAATCGTTGATTATGATTAAGATTAAGAATAATAAGATTACTTAATGTTAATAATTGGGCAACTCCATAGATTTATTGGATCGGTTACTTTTTTTTTTGAATTTTTTAAAATAGATAAAAAAAAAAAGAACTGGGGATATTGATATATATTATGATGTTATGTGATTTCTTGGTATCCTAAATATATGATTAATGATTCAAGTTGGTGAGTTGAGAAAGAAATGGTTGAATCAAACTAATTCCTTTTTTGAAGTTCAATTTCTATCAGAGGACAATATGAATGTTATACCATCTTACATTAAAACACTCAAGGGGTTATACGATATATCGGGTGTAGAAGTAGGCCAACATTTCTATTGGCAAATAGGAGGTTTACAAATCCATGCCCAAGTACTTATCACTTCTTGGGTCGTAATTGCTATCTTGTTAGGTTCAGTCATCATAGCTGTTCGGAATCCACAAACCATTCCGACCGACGGTCAGAATTTCTTTGAATATGTCCTTGAATTTATTCGAGACTTGAGCAAAACCCAGATTGGAGAAGAATATGGACCTTGGGTTCCCTTTATTGGAACTATGTTCCTATTTATTTTTGTTTCTAATTGGTCAGGTGCTCTTTTACCTTGGAAAATCGTACAGTTACCTCATGGGGAGTTAGCTGCGCCCACGAATGATATAAATACTACTGTTGCTTTAGCTTTACCCACGTCAGTGGCATATTTTTATGCGGGTCTTACCAAAAAAGGATTGGGTTATTTCGAGAAATACATCAAACCAACTCCAATACTTTTACCAATTAACATCCTAGAAGATTTCACAAAACCTTTATCTCTTAGTTTTCGACTTTTCGGGAATATATTGGCTGATGAATTAGTAGTTGTTGTTCTTGTTTCTTTAGTCCCTTCAGTAGTTCCTATACCTGTCATGTTTCTTGGATTATTTACAAGTGGTATTCAAGCTCTTATTTTTGCAACGTTAGCCGCGGCTTATATAGGCGAATCCATGGAGGGTCATCATTGACTAGTTTTCGAAATAGTCTTTTTTTTAGCTTATCCCAATTCATGCATGGTTCAAGATAATCTGCTTGGTTGGAGAACATAATAGATATAAATACGTATGAATATATGACCTAGAGTCGTAGGAGAGAAGATGAACGATATTACGGAATTGTAAAAAAAAAAAGATGGGTTGGGGAGGTCACACTAGATGTATGTAATGTCTATAAGTCCAGCCACTTTTTGTGTGGGTTTCGAGGAATGATTCTATAATCCGATTCAATATAAAATGCGGCCAGTTTACGTTATGGAAGAAAGAAATGTATATGTAATATTAGATATTCACTTCTATACTAGTTATATAGTCCTATCTATATATAAATAGAAGTCCTTATACCCTACGTTATACCCTACCTATATACTAACTAACTATATATATATCTAACTATATGCTATATATATATATATAATATATAGCAAAATAAATAATATATATAGTTATGTATTGATATACATATTGATATCGTTGATATCGATCATATTGATATCCATTTCATATATTGATTTGATTGCAGTTTACTGCATTTAGATTAGATGGATTACAAGATAAGTAAAGTCCTTTCTTCTGTTTCATTTGTGATTGTGGATTGGATGAAAAAAAGATGAACTCAAGGATATAGAAGAGTAAAGAACGAAGGATTGAATGAAAGAATGGTTGGAAAGAAAGAAATGCAATAACTAGAACCGTATGTATATGGATTTACAAAAACTTCATCATGGGTAGAAACTAAAAACGAGATATCGAAGTAGTTCTGACGATTCAGTAATATTATCATTATTTTTTAGTTACTTCGACCCAATAGATCTTAATGATCAAACTTAATGATAAAATTAAGTAATAATTCATTGGTTGATTGTATCATTAACCATTTCTTTTTCTTTTTTTTTTTTTGGTGCGAGGAACTTACCATGAATCCACTGATTTCTGCCGCTTCCGTTATTGCTGCTGGATTGGCTGTAGGACTTGCTTCTAT